ACTTCAAATCTTCGTTTTCGAGAGGGATGATCAACTCCGCAAATATCGATCGAAACTTGAACCCGTGTATAGGTATGAAATTTCAGAAAGCACAACAATTGAAATGGGTAGTCCGTATTGGTATCAGATCTATTCCCATGTTCCGATCTTTCCATTTTATGTACCCATTTCTTGGGGAAAGTCTCCCAACTATATTTGAAAATGGATTGGTTATCCATAAAGATAAAGAAAGCTTTCTTTTTGTTCCGCTTCTTGCTCTAAAAATGAAGAAAGACTTGTCGGAAATCGCCGGTTGGGTTGGTCCGACCAAGAAAGGCATGGGAGTTCCAGGCGTCGGGCCGAGTCAAGTAAAGACTGGAGGTTCAGTCTCCTTAGAGACGGCTCGAACTTCTTTTCCTTTAGGCCAGATGTCCTTCCAGTTTGAGCATACAACTCGCTTTCCCTTTCTCTGTGGAGGGGAACTCGACGTTGATATGCTGCCAGCTCTACTAGAGTGGCCTGTTCGAGTTAAGGCTGCCTCCGCTCGCCCTCTTATCGCCACTTTTTCCTCTATACACCTACCCCTTCGCCGAAGCTTCTGGCTTTTGATCAAGGCCCACTCTCTATGTTCGTATAAGTAAGGGAATGTACCTCTTGCAGGGAGTCTTTTGTCCCTTCGGGATCCCTCCTCATTCTTTAACGGGCCGGAATTCTATCTAGACAGTTCCGCATGCGGCGCTTTCTTCGAGCTGTCCATCCCTATTTGCCCCTTTTCCCCCCGTGCCGCGGTCCCACTGCAGGTAGCCACCCGTCTTGTTGCAGCTTTTCGTCCGTCCATAATAGCAAACTCGCCTTTGTTTGCTCTCCGCATCGTCAGAGCGCCCCGCCCCGGGACGTTGGCTGCTGTGTACGAAGATTGGGCTAGGCCCGCACTTGTTCCATCCAGCCCAGCCCGAAGTCGTACAATTCTTGTTCAATCCATAAACAGGTCCCCCCTAGCGTCGGTATTTGACCACTCGACTAAAACCAATTATTCTTGGAAAAGGTTGATCGATGAGTTGTTTCTTCTCCCCGCGGAGGGCTCCTTCATCGCAACGATTCTTCCCCGTTCAAGAAGAACTGTTTTCGTAATCGAATTACGAAATAGATATACGAACTGTATAGGATCATTCGCTGGAATGGGATAAGTGATTCTTTTATGGGATCCCAATGGGATATTCGAATCCACTGAAGATGCAATAGGTATTTGTGATCGATCAGCTTCAAGTATGACCGAGGACTTTCTATCTGCATCCATAATAACTACACAATCTGGTTGTTGGTTCGACCCGAAATTGATCTTCTTGTTTCTCGAACGGATTTTTTTCGGACTTGAACAATTGGTCAAAAAACCCCCGATCCTCCATTGAGAATCATTGATACAGCCGATTCTCGTCGCCATTTGTTCAATTATCTCATCGAATAACGAATTGGTATTTACAAAGAAGGAACGGCCTTTTTGACGAATGGGAGATCCTATAAAATGACAAGCGTTTCGTAAACAAATCAGTGTTTTGTCTGAATCGAGAATAGCAATTCCATTTCTGGAACCACAGATATAGACTTTGAAATGGTGAGCAGCTACCCGACGGCCTAGATGTGCGTTCGTACTCAGTAATTTTTGAATAACAATAGAATGGATTGTCATTTTTTTTTAATTCTTTCCTAAAAGAAAGAGAATGAGCACTGTGAACTATCCGCTTCAAAAGGATAGTGGCCCGAAAACAACGTTCGACTTGCATGTGTTAAGCATATAGCTAGCGTTCGTTCTGAGCCAGGATCATACTCAAAATCAGAGTTTGATCCTGGCGAACCGGGCGTACTACTTCCCAACCTTCTGTGGACCTTGCTTCTCTTATGATTTTGACTACTTTCTTTAGAAAAGTGATTGATATCAAAGAGAATCTCAGTCTAGTCACTCAACTAATCCACTCGTGGAGTGCTAGTGGTATAGTAGTAGTGTGGTAGTGGAGACTCCGCCCCTACCTCAAAAAGCTGAAGGAAGGTATTAATGCCCTCTGATAGAATCAAATCCACCATAGGAGAATGTTTTCCCTTGAAAAGCAAAAAGCAGGCCCTTTCTTTTGCAATAATAAGGTCTAGATCCAATGCTGAAGCCGAGTATTGTGCAATGGCATCAACAACTAGTGAACTTGTATGAGTTGGATCTCTTCTGACTGAAATTGGGATTTCGGTCACAGAACCCCATGGACATGTTCTGTGAGAATCAGAATGCTATCCACATAGCCTCCAAGTAGGTCTTCTACGAGAGAACAAAGCATGTAGAAGTCGCCTTACGGGCATTTTCTCGGGGAAAAGGTGATTGCCGGAATCATCTCAGAACACCAACCATTAGAAGTGGAGATCAATTGCCGATCTCTTCACGAAGGGATTGGGGAAGGCCATCCTTTTTCTTCTCACTCGCAAACAGGAAATGATCGATATCCATTCTCCAGTTTGAAGGGTAACATGTAGAAGTGATTGTTTGATTCTTCAGTATAATTAACTAAAAAAATCACAATAGAAATTAAATTTCTCTTAAGGGTCTTACTTTAGCCCTTCTTTGATTATTAAGGTTAGGGAATCTTAGGCTTTTCCTCTTTTGAGGATGTACTAATAATATAGAAATATATTATATCAAGTCAATAGAATGTTGCATTCTTTTGCCCCACAACTTTTAGTTCTAGATTTCGATAGGGATAACCACATCAGTTCGAAAGAGAACGGTACCGTGGCGGGAAGTTGTTCGAAATAGAAAAGAAGAATGAGGTCATGATCGGAAGCGAATGTGGTCCCCGCTTTTTGAATAGTGTCCTGCAGATGGTCTTCCCAATCCGAGTAGATTAGGAAAAGATCCAGTCTGCATCGGATTTCCATTTCCTTCCCTTTTCTCATGTTAGACCAAGTGAAAGAAGCGCCATAGAGTGGGAGGTCAACCAAATCACAATCAGCAACGTGATCCGCGAAATCTTCAATACCTCTTCTCTGATTTTCGGCCAGTAAGAACCCCTTTCATATTTGATTGCATAAGGCATTCATTTGAGTTTCCACTAATGCACCAAGGTAGGTTGGAAACAGTATGGATGAATCTGAGCTCATTCTATAGGTCTTGCTTGTGAGAAACTGATGCTGGAGCATAGACTTATGTAGCCATCCATTCCAAGTTGTAGTCTAGGGACAAAGTCAAAATCGGATGGATCTATAGAATAGAGCGATACAAAGCACGGCTTGTAGCTACGGGATATGCTAAGGAGTGATGACCACAATTAGGACCACTATTACAATTGCTGCAGTCAAAGGGTGGCCCTCAGCTCGATGTCAAGAATGCATTTCTGCATGAAGACCGGAAGTATACATGGAGCTTCCTAAAGGATTCTCAGACCAAAACCGTCTGCAAATGAAAGAAAGAAAGCTTTACTGGCACCATCTGGATCATTCCGGTGGTGGGGAGGCTCATCACCTCCCTCCTTCGTTCCTCTCCCGGCTTTATTAGTTAGGCGAGTACTTTCGTTCCTGAGCATGAATCCAATTTGAAAATGAGTACGTGATCGTCCCAAAGGCACACACAGAGGCCATTCTTTTTTATTCTGTGTGAAACCTTTGATTCTTCGCACGGGTCACAACGTCTACCAAATCAAAAGTCCTTCTGGCAACAGAGGGACGCGACAGCGAGAATCTCCAGCTTGATGCACTGGCGCCACCTGAAAGCTGACAGAATATTGTCAGTCGTCAAGGCGAGGGGCCTTCTGCTGCTTTCTGCTCTCAACCAGATTCAAATGAAAGAATTTAGAATTCCATTTTGAATTTGATCGAGCACTTAGGCACTAAGGCCTGGCGGGGCACTATGGAAAGCGCCCGACGATTGGCTGGATTGTTTTAAAAAATCCAGTCCAGTTGGTCGTCACAGGGTGTCTTACTAAGGAGAATTGTATCGCGGCGCACCTCCTGATCCAGGAGATCCGGAAGCGTCGGGCGGTCCAGTGGATGACTCTTCACCTCCCTGTACCTAAAGACTGATTCGACGTTGTTTGATGGCCTATTATGGCGGACATGAAGACTGGTTTTGTCCCCGTCAAGTCTCAGTTTCCCTGACACGTTCCGGTCTGCCTCGTATCATTCCAGCGTTTTCTCGAAGAATGATTATGAAACGTGATGATCGTGCAGATGTTGTTGTGCATTTTGACTTGTTTTGGTTTTCGATCTGTCGGATGATATTACTCATCCCACGGGGGAGACTTAATGTCTCCTCGATCACCCGGCCGAGACTGTAAGATCCTGATGCGGCAACAGCGTTTGCGCATAGTAAAAAGGGGGTCTCAGTTTTAGAACCTCTGGTTCTGCCACGGATGCTTAGGTATGTCCCCCGTTATGACTCGATACCAGTTGAACGTCGGTTATCGGTTCATACCGAGTGGGTCTTCCATCCATGGGCAAACGTCTTTATGGTCTCACTTCAGTGTGTGTTTGCAGCCCTACCAACAGAAGCTGCTGCTCTGCTGAGGCGTTGTGCCTCTCCAGAGCGAACTCTTTTTGAGTCTGTGAATACCCTTTCTGTCATTGGTCCTTATCATTGGACTAAGAGAACTGTGTTCCCTGGTTCAGAGGTTGGACCATCTCATGAAGGGTGGGACGCGTGCTGGCGTTGGTTGTATGAGCTATCTGCCCATACAGTTTACGTTGGTGCCCCTATACCTGGAGGCCGACTAGCGTGTTCTGTTGAGGGTGCGGGCAAAGCCCGCATCTTTGCAATTGTAAATCCGAAACCAGGTTAGGGATTTGGCAAAACCGCTCCGGTTGATGAGGATCCTTCGATCCGTCCGATGGGACGTATGATCCATTAAGGCCTCTTCGCTTCAAATGGTAGGGTAGTCGGACGATCGGTTTTCTTTTCCTTTGATTTGAAATCTGCAACGGATACGTTGCCCGCAGGTATCACTGAGATTCTCCTCGGGCAGCTGTTTGGTGTAGGGTTTGCTTCTGCATGGATGACCTATTTGTTGAGATGGGTGCGTTTTCATTTACCATTTAAACGCGCAACTGCTGACCGTTTAGGTCCTAAAGTTTGTTTCAACACTGGTCAACCTCTTGGTTTTCTTGGCTCTTGGCCTTCATTCGCATTGACCCATCACCTTATCGTGTGGATGGCGGCCGAGGCGGTGTATCCCGGACGTCGGTTTACAGCATATGCTATTTTGGGCGATGACCTTGTCATCGCCGATTAGAAGGTTTAAAGTCTCAGGCCATCATGGCTGAGCTCCAGGTTGTCATATCAAAAGAGAAAGATCTCATATCACGATCTGGTTGCTTTGAGTTTGCTAAACGGTTTTTCATTCGTCAGGGAACTCCTGCTATTTCCCTTCCCCATTCTCTGCTCGGATGATTGCCGCTTGTGTGAATTCTATTGCTGTGGGTCCCGTGTGTGCTCGAATAGGATCGTTTAAGGATTCTATTCCTTTTAGTTTCACTTATCGACGCTTAGGATAGATAGACTTTAGCGGGCCTTATAAATAAGGGGGTGCTAGTTATCGAGTTTATGGCGCCGCCCACAATCCAAAAAGTCAAAGATGGCGTCGGCATTTACTCGTTATGCTCTCTCCTAATAGTGGTGTATTCCCCCTTCCCTTGGTATTCTGGTTGGGCTATCCTGATAGGATAGTCTACTGTTATACCTTGGGAGTTGTAAGGGCGTATCTTCTTTCCAAATTGAAACCTGAGGATTTCCAAGAAAAGGAAATCGATAGTTTGCGTTCCTTTTGGAAGGATGCTGGTCTCATGTTTGATCTGGTAGCGATGAAAGAATGGATCGACATTCACGAAATTTTAAGAATCAAGGCAAGCTGCTATGGAGACCTCTAATAAGCCAATGGAAATGTCAGCACTTGCTACGATGTTTCGCAAGTAAACAAAGGGGGTTTTACAAACCACACTGCCCAGCGTGGAAGAGGTAAGAAAGGAGGTCTGAATCGACCTGTTTGCAGTCACTGTAGCAAAACTGGTCACACAGTTGATCAGTGTTGGGTTCTTCAGTCTAGCCAATAAAGTCACTAGCATTTCTATTGCACATAAAAATATCAAAAGTGATGACATCTGCTGATGCCTATGTGAGTCATCTTCGGCTTGGATTGGTCCTTTTTTCCTCTTTCATCTAGTTCTGAAGCCTAGTTTCCTCTATCATAGGAGCTCCCCTTGGCTGCAAACACGTCACCGTCAGTGTTCTTGACCTGTGACAACTATATGAACCTATGATTCAGTTCCATATTTTATTTTTTCTAAATCAAAATTGATTGAAATTGCAACAATCTTTATTGTTATTTGGAACTATTGAGGATGCTGCAGCTGTTTGGTTTCACCTCTAGATGGTGTGAGTGGATCAGGGCTTGTGTATCCACGATTTCATACTCAATCTTATCTACTGGCCCCCCCTATGGTGACTTTCAGGGGACTAGAGAAAGACGACAAGGAGATCTTCTTTCTCCATACCGATTCATCTTGATGGCGGACTCCCTTGGTAGGCTTATTGATTAGGGAGCAGCTTCGGGACTTGACTCCAGTTTCCATCTCTCACAATCCATGCCTGCCATTACCCACCTCCAGTATGCCGCCTATGATGCAATTCTTTTGATAGGAGCCTTTATGAGCCTGATTTTGCTAAGGTACGGGCTATGAAAGAAACTCTAGCCCTCTATGAATCTGTTTCAGGGCAAGCAGTTCATTATAGTCAAAGTCCAGCCTTTTTGGTCAATGTCCCTGAGCATATAGATATTTGTGCAGCCTTGGGCTGCCCTAGCAGCAACCCCCCTGGCCACGTCAGTTATAGCGTTCAATTCTCTCGTTATTCGTAACACCGAACTCGCTAAAGCCCCAGCGATAAGCCCCTTCGGGGGGAGGGAGAAATCCTCTCATCCGTAGCCTTTCTACTATTCCCTCGGGGGGGGGGGGCTTCCAACCTGATTCCTTCGTCAGCGTGATCCTTATGCCTAAGAGGATCGTACCCAGTGTCACCGTTCAAATTCCGTTCGCATCGGGCCTGCAATATATGAAGCCAGCTCCTCACTCAACTCAGGGATTCACCCAACGAGTGGCGGATTCGTCTTAGGATTTGGATGGAGTCTCGCTCAGCGGGGGGATTCGGATGGACGGAGAGTTTTAGATTCAATAAGGATGGTCAGATTCATAGATGAAGATCAAAATGGTGTACTTCACCATTCAACATTGCTCACGAAAGCAATTGAAACGACGGTGCTCGCTCGGTTGATCAAGCAACTAACTTCAACTACGTTACACTAACTAGGAGCGCGGTTCATTATTCTATAATAAGAATATAATAATATATATATATATTTATTATAGAATAATTTATGAAATGAAACAAACTGGTCTGCTCTGGTGTTCGTGCATTCATTATTGCAATACAAATACATCAAAGTTCACGCCTCCACTACACTAGTTATGGATAGGATTCGGGCCAGACGGAACGACGCCTTTTTGAACCATAACCTGAATCAAAGTCAGGAGCACCGTTCAGATTTTGCGCGACACTGCTGCGGGCAGCAGAATTGTCTCCACTGGACCTCTTAGAAGAATCCCGTACTCCGAAGGGGAGCTGGGACAGGATCAAAATAACCAGCAGCCCCTATCTAGTGACGGCAAAGCGCGCTGCCCTACCATCACTGCAAAACTGATTGAGCTGCGGGCCCGAGATTCTATGGGGGGGTACGGGGGGGTGCATGATTAACGGATCAACACATATAGAAAGCATGATATAAAAAGCCGTTAACGGCGGAGTCCATATCGCATGATTAACGGATCATCAATATCGCGCCGTGGCACGGAGAAAGAAAGCATGAGAGCACTAACGGATCAATTATATATCGAAAGCATACACGATAGAGAAAGCATACGGGATCGGAGAATATCGGAAGTCCACAACCGATATCGGAAAGATGAGAAAGCCGGTTCTTCATGAACAACAAACAATGCATGAACAAAGCGAGTATACGAGAGTTTACGGCATGAACACCGAAAGCATGAACAACAATGCTTTCAGAATGCCGTTAACGGGCTGCTTCGGCTTACATACAAGAGAACAGTGGAGGAATTAGCACTACACGAGCCGCAAGCCTGTGTAGGCTGGCTTGCGGCTACGGCTACACAAGCCTAGGCTTCTTCCGTATACTACAGTCGCCACCTTTCGTAGTATACTACTACAGTCGCCTAGAACGGCTACTTTCGTCAGTATACTACTACAGTCGCCTCCTTGTCCCGGCTCCTTCCGTACTTCTATACTACAGTCGCCTATAAACGGCTTGTTCCGCATACGCTACACAAGCCACCTTCTGTATGTATTAGTATACTAAAGTCGCCACCTTCCCGAATCTATTCTATTGAAGCGGAGAACTAAAGAAAGCAAGCTCCTTGCAACTCATGTTGCATTTGACGGTCTTGGATCTCTAACAGACGGCTAGACTATGCCCGGTTTGAGTCCCAAAGGAGCTTCTCGATTGAATAAGAACAAACAACTTCTGTTGCTTCGCAACCTTGTCATGCACGCTCCCCACGCTGCTTTGGTAAAGATGGGCTGCTGACGGCTCCCGCTTGATGTTGGTGCTTGAACAAGCCACAGGGATGTACCGGTGAGTGTACTGCTACAACGTGGCAGATCAATGAAAGACGAAAGACCTCGGTTGTTCGTTGTTCTGAGTGAGGTGAGGGAACGAACGGAACAGCACCGGAAAAGACCGACGCAAGTGAATTGCATTTATCATCCCGTACCAAACATAGGTGACGGTAGGGGCTTCTAGTTTATTAATTGGTTGAAACGTACCGCTCATAACGGTGATATTGTAGGTTCGAGCCCCCTACCACGATGTACTCAAAGTTGTTCAGTTCCGATTTGGTACATGAAATTCAGAAAAGAAGGGTTCACGCGTTCAATAGAGAAGGTGGGCTTAGACAGAACTGAAAGAGCTGGTTGGTTGGTTTTAGTAGATAGGGTCGTCGTTATGTTGTTAATAGGGCTCCTCCGACGACATTAAGAAGGGCCAGATCCACTCGACGACGTGGAAGAAGGAAGCGGGGAAGAATCAGAGGGAGGTTTTCTTTGGTTAACCCATGCATGCTTTGGCCTGAAGCCGCTGCTTCACTAATGTGAATTCTCTTCTTCGTTCAGCCTCGGAATGGATAATGAGTCACATAGGTCGTCCTCAGGCGGGCATCGAAAAGGAACGTCTATTTACCTTGACAATATTCCGGAATGTATCACGGCCCTATTCATCTTTGTCTTCCAAAGAGTAGTTGTTCCGCATCTCTCGACGACGGGGAACACCGAAATAGGCGTGGGGAAGCCCTAATCCCGGGAAAACCGTCGCCGCTGTTCTCGTATACTGCTCAGTATAGTGCTTGTGGTGCCAGAGCGTCGGTGTTCTCTTGTTCACCTGCAGCTCTTGTTGCCACTGAACTCGTATACGAGTTCATAGCTACCTACAGAGCAGCCCGTATACTACACCTGGTTCACCGGGTGGCATCTGAGGTCTCAAACGGTTCCACTGCTATTCGTCGTGTAATGTCGTATGATAGAGGTGACTCAATGCTAATGATCGTACCACCGTTGTTTGTTCATCATGGGATGTGACGCTTATGTCAGCGGTGGTACTCTCATCCACGTGTGCCTCCAAGGTACATCTACAGGCCTGCTTCTATGGGGGGACCGATTCACTATACTTTGAAAGCTTCTTTTTTGCTTCTTCTGTTGCTGCTTAGCATTCAAGCTGGTATCCCCATCCCCTCCCCATTTTCGTATCCCAGGAGCACAGCTTCTTTGAAAGGTACCTGTAGTTAGTAGTTAACGGAGCACAGCCAGCTTCAAAACGTATGAGCGCGTTTTACTAATAGGCTTTTCAGCAGCCAGCAAGCTTCAAAACGTATGAGCGCGTTTTACTAATAGGCTTTTCAGCCAGCTTCAAAACTACTGCGCGGCCGTTGCTTGCTGGCTGCTTCAAAGCCGTTGCGCGCTAGCTTACGTTTTTCAGCATGGCTTCCAAGCTTATTACTAAGGTAAAGCGCGCTAGCGCGCCTGAATTGATAGTCGTTTTTCAGCTGGCTGAAAAGCCTATTAGTAAAACGCGCTAGCGCGCTCAGTAGTTTTTCAGCAGGTTTCATGAACCTTCAAGTTTGCTGCTTCTTAAGGTACCCGCACTCAGGAACACCCATGGCACGACACAGGTGCTTGCTCACAGTGAACGGAGCACCATGTGACTTGCTTAGCACAACATGGCAGCGAAGTTGAAGGATGACTTTGCTTTCAAGCGGTTTGCCTTTGATACGCTAAACAAGCCCTAAGCGAACGTGTCAAAGCCCGTCACTAGATAGGGGTGCTCGTTTTTCATGGGGAACCCTAGAACAAGAGTGGAAAAGGTGCTGAACAGATTCAGATGGAGACTTTCCACCTTTCTTGGACATTGAATGTCTATCCGCCCGTTTGAGTCGTCGCGAGCCGGAAAGCGTACCGGCAGTTTGAGTCGCGAAAGGGCGTACTCATCTTTCTTTTTGATGAAATGATTATATAAAGAAAATGCTTTCATTTGATTTTTGATCCAATTGTGAATTCCTGGGAAGAGGAAGAAGCAGATAGAGCAAAGGCCTCCTCTTTCCGTCCGCTCTTCCCGAAGTGAGCGAATTGCATGTAGAGATAGAGAGAAGTAGGGGCTTATAGTTTAATTGGTTGAAACGTACCGCTCATAACGGTGATATTGTAGGTTCGAGCCCTACTAAGCCTACCACCCCTACAGTACAGTCGAAGTCCCCGCCACCCTGCAGATCTCAATCTAGCGACGGCACCTGGAACCACACTGCTGCCGCTGCCCTTCGGGCAATACGGCTTTCGTAATACGCGAAGCAGCTGAGCGATAGCTCTTCGATCGCTATATTCTTGCGATAGCGAAGGATCGAAGAGCGAAGTTACGGCTTTAGGCGAAGAGCGATAGCGAAAACTTGAGTCTTATTGTTTTGTTCCCGAACAACGATCATTCATTACGGCCGGCCCGACCAAACACTGAAAGTCCGGTCCGGGCAAGCAAGATTATGGAACTGATCTGACCGATCATGGATGGAATGAAAGATGGAAGGGCCGGCGACGAATCAATGCGATAGCGAGGTTGAGCGGTAGCGAGGGGCGATAGCGAAGGCGTGGTTCATCCTCTAAGAGAGAGTAGATGCGAAGCGAAGGTTCGGATCGAAGATCTTCGCGAGACGGCCCATGAATCTCGAGAATCGAGCGTGGGAGTTTGATTTTCCCCCACCTTCCTCTCTCCTCTTTCACCAGTGAGTGGTGAGTTTCCTTTTTCTCTAGGTAGGTACCTCTTGGATTCGGAGTTTGTTCCAACAGCTGCCACACGTGAGATCCTGATCGTCTTCCTCCCAGTGTTGTTGCCTGCTGGGGGAAGGAAGGAAAGTAGGGTTTCCTTCCAGGACCGGAGAACGTCAAACTCTGGGCGGGCTGCCAGGTTTCGCCTACGCTACGGTTTCACAAGATTGAACCTTTTTCGAAGTTAAGGAGTTCCAGAGCACGAGGGAATGGGGTTTCATTCCCGGGACCGCCTCGTCTATGTACTCGGCGCCTCCCCCGATTGCTTGAAGATGCGCGCGCGATACGATAAAGGGCCCCCTGGGAGGAACCAATAAAAAGCCAGGGTAGAGCCTCGGAGCCGGCCCAAGCGAAGATCGGCACTCGAAGGCCTTGATGAGGAGCAGCCCGCAAAAGGGAAAGCCGTGGAGACGGCAGACTCGCCAGTCAGGCACACCGTGAGGCTGACTACAGCAGACCGGGAGGTGACAATTCAAGTTTTCCTGTTTCCATTTCCGGGAGTGAATGTAGGAAGTGCAGACGGTGGATCAGGTGTCAACATTCAACCAAAGGCGTCTTGGGAATCGGCAATAGCTAAGCATTGTAGCCATCACAGTTCAAGCTACGTATGGCTGGCGTACAACCTACGGGCTTCTTAGCCAAAAGAAAAACAAAAAAGGATGCAATGGGTGCCTGGTTTGGCACCTTTAGTCCAATCTTAGACAAAGAGCAAGGAGGATATTCAGCACTGCTGGGTAGACCATGGCTCCAACCAGGGTGGTTCATGACTGGGCTAATAAAAAACAGTCTCAAGCAGGGAAACGCGGGATGGAACGCGGAAAAGGCGTCGGCTTTGTTTCACAGAAAAAGGACTAAGGAAATTTCGTTTCCGTAGTGGTGATGCTGGCGTCAGTTGACCTGGTTGATATACTCAAAATATGCAAGATCGAAGACGCGCGGGTCCGCTTTTCTTTTTAAGACAGCAAGGAGGCGATTTGTTCGCTGGGCGATTCAGCTAGCCAAATCGCACGGAGGCGATTCATTCGCCCTACTATCCTACAGAGCCATTCATTCCGTCTAGGGCGACTCATTCTATTCTCTCTGAGGTCAGGTAGGTGAAGCGTGACGCTTAGGGGGGCGCGTCGAATCGCTGAAAGGCCTTGGTGATTCTCCAATTTGGTAATCTGAAGATAGAAAACCACAATTCTTCCGAACTGAACTTCAATAGTCTCGTATCCATGCTGCCCCGACTCCAAACTCGATGTTTGTTAACTAAGCGGGACACTTCCAAACTTTTTCTTATCAAACCTCCGCTGCCCTTACCAGGCAGTTTTCATTATGTGTCCTTGGCAGTGTCTAGGGAGGTTAGGAGTGAGTTAAGCCAATGCGTACAAATAGACAGACCAGGCTCATCCTTTTATGTTGAGGTCAGTGCAAGTCTGTCTATGATTAAGAGTCTAGGTGGTGTTGAAGCTGGCTCATTCATGCTAGTCATCTTAGAGCTATGAGTCAGAACAATGTTCACCAACTCTTCCATAGTTATCTTGTTCATATATCGATCAAGCTTTTTCATTTGAGTTTCAATTGTTACATTAAATAAAAGTGTTTTGTCTCCTCCCCAAGGTAGCATTGCCGAGTGGGCGATCCCTGTCTTGTTTATCCAGCTAGCTTTTCTCCGTGGTACTCAAATTCTATTTGTGAGAGCTCCTTCAGCTCGGCTACCTTTTTTTTTATTGATGAGATGAAAAAGGTAAGGTGGGACCTTAAACCGAAAAAAGCATTCTAAAGAAAAATGCCTATCTATAAAGCGCTGATAAGAAGAGGGAACAAGTCCCACAGAGAGATGAGAAGTGGGGGAAAGAGTGAAATTACAATCTCTTCTGGAATGGAAGACCTCCCATCCACTGACTACAAGACTGTGCGCCTAAGACCCAAGTTAGCCTGACGGTCAGCTAAATGAGTCGCTTCCCCCTTCACATGATGAATTTGAACTACACTAATCTTGAGAAATGTTTTCTCAGGATAAAGCAGCTGAAAAGCCTATTAGTAAAACGCGCGTTGGCGCTGTAGTTTTTCAGCTGGCTAGCCCTGAAAAGCCGTTGCGCGCTAGCGCCTTTGACGTAATAAGCGTTTTGAAGGGGGGGCGCGTTAGCGCCGTCACTGATAGGGGTTTTTAAGCTGGCTGCTATAAGTAGCGCGCAGTGTACTAGTGAATAGGAAAAGCGGATTGAGATTACTAATGACGGATGGAGGTTGAGGATAGAACATGTTCGGTGCCTCGCCCTTGTCTCCTTCGCCTGATACTGCAAATGATGGGAATCCTATCGATGAAGAAGAGGCATAGGCATCGCCTCTCGATCCAATCCGTCTTCCCTGGCCTCCCCAACAAACTCTTGATACGAAATCAACCTCCCGCCATAGAGAAGAGATCTAAAGTCTTGGTCCCCTCGATCACCCTTCCTTGAACCTGAACTGGTCGAGAGAGATGAACCCGCACCACATTTTATAACCTTCGAACCGAAACCCCCAAAACGAGATGGAATTCCAGAACCTAAACAACTCAGTTGAGAGCTCCGTGACCGGTTCAAGTCCAGGTCCACCAATGATTTATAGGCCATTCCCCCCCCCCCTCAGATCCCCCCCTCCGTTGTTACTGATTCATTCAAGGCATAGACTCCTCTGTCTTTGTCTTATTAGCGCAGGTGTTCGTCAACGATGAAAGCCGCTGAACTTCAAACTCGAGTGGAGAAAGAGGGCTAGGCCCAGGAGGGCTTTCAGGGACTGGGGAAGACGGGTTGATTATAGAGCTAGGGGCAGATCGAAGTAATGTCCATTGGGCATTCCCGAGCCTCGACTGGGCCAGCCGACATGAAAAACTTCTCCCATCGCATCATTAACCGGTGTAGGATTAAAGATCAGGTCCAGGATTCGAGTCAAACATCGACCTTCCCTCTCATCTCAGGGTGAGGCAAGGAATTCAATCAAATGTTCGTTGTTCAATATCTCGGCTGCTCAAGAAGTTGGACTAGCTGCTCCGCCTATTACGTAAGGGCCCGGAGTTTATTCTAGGGGAAGGGCAGAGCCTCACCTTGCTTTAGGAAGGTGTTCGTTGCTGGGACGGGTTAAAAAATATCTGGACCGAAGGGACGGGAGGAGGAATTCAATACTCCGATCTTCCTTGGGATTCATCACTGGCTAGGGGTTTCGAATCAAAGCATGGGCATCTGCAACTAAGAGGGAGCAGTAGATCGTCGATTGAAGAGCCAGGTCAGTCAACTTCTATAGAATGGGACTTCTATTGATTATTGATTCGACTAGAGGGACTCCTAGCAGCAAACGTCGGCGGAAGGGGCCCCCATGGAGACGCAGGAGATGCAGGAGCCGGGTCGACCAATGAATGATAGGCCGGAGGGAGGGGCTCATTCGACTAATCAGTGATCCCTGGGCCTACCTAACACAGATGTCCCTGAAATAGGGGATTGGTTGATCGGAAAGCTCAGGCAGGAGTAGGACATTCCATACAAATCTTTCTCCGCTAGCAGGTGGTCCTCTCAAATCAAATTTATTCATCGACAGGTAGGCTTAATTCTGACGGTTCCTTATTCCGGTTGTAAAGCGGAAGAAGCCATTCTCCCTGCCCC